TCTAAAAAGAAGTACTTCTTTATTTTCTTTATTATAAACTTATACACTTAGATGAATAAATCATACTCAATTTATATTATTAATGAATATGTATTGTATCCCAATCCATGTCGAGGTATTTGTAACCTATTTGGTAGATCTTTTTTTCTCTGCCAGGAACCAGATTTGAACTGGTGACACGAGGATTTTCAGTCCTCTGCTCTACCAACTGAGCTATCCTGACCTTTTCTTGTGCATCATCCTAGTAGAGGATTTGTATCTATGTCAATTAAAGGGACTAAAAAATCAATTAAATAAAGTATTTAAAATTCTAAATTCTAAATTGGAAAATGGGGAAGGGTAGCCCTATGCATTGTACATGGCTTACTTAATAATACTGAAAAATAGAGTGAATAATCGAGATTCCTTCCCGATACTCTAATAAAAAAGAAATATATTATATTCTAGGATAAGATCCATTGAGTTCTCTTCGCACTCCTTTGTGAAAGAGGAGAATGAGAAAGATAATGAATCTTAAACCCATTGATAAAAAGAAAAAAAGAGGATAAATACTATAAGTTAGGGAATAAAGTAGGGTTTGGGGATAGAGGGACTTGAACCCTCACGACTTATAAAGTCGACGGATTTTCCTTTTACTAGAAATTTCATTATTGTCAGTATTGACATGTAGAATGGGACTCTCTCTTTGTCCTCGTCCGATTAATCCACTTTTTTAAAGACCTCAAAACTTTGAATTGAAAGATTTTATTACTAAATATTCCATTGGAATGGATTCACAATAATTCTAAAAAAAATTCAGAATTTTTTATTTATTTAATAATCATTTCTATTTCAAATTTCATTCTAAAAAAGAATAAAGAATCTATATTATAATATAGGTTCTGTGATTAATCGTTTGCTATGTCAGTATCTATATGTGCTTATTAGATGTATAAAACCCTTCTTTCTCGAATTTGGAAGGAATTCCACTAACAACACAACGTAATTAACTCGATTCGTTAGAACAGCTTCCATTGAGTCTCTGCACCTATCCTTTTCCTTTGTATTCTAGTTCGAGAACCCCCTTGTTTTCTCAAAACACGGATTTGGCTCAGGATTGCCCTTTTTTAATTCCAGGGTTTCTCTGAATTTGGAAGTTACCACTTAGTAGGTTTCCATACCAAAGCTCAATACAATCAAGTCCGTAGCGTCTACCGATTTCGCCATATCCCCATTTTCCTCTTCTTTGAGACAAAGATTCCTTGTGTAATTTCATCCATAGTTTTTTTTTATCATTGAATTCATCACTCGACGTAGTCTAGCAGTTCGACTCTATTTGAGAGACCCCGCTTGCTTATTGCAATTCAGAATTGAATTGATTGTATCGTTGATGTATTTGCAATTCAATCCGAATCAATATATCCAAAAGTTTTTCTCTACCCCACCTCCTTTATTATTTTTTTAGAGTATTCAAAATCATACTATAACGCTTAATATTAATTTTTTGGTAATCAGAATTAGCAATTTTATTTGCTATGACTCTACGTTCTCCTTAGTGAAATAGGAATTCTCCAATTATTAATAAATAAAAAATATCTTAAAAAAAAAGTAGATAATCTCCGAATGAAAATGCCAATAAATTTGTATTTTCTCTTTATTATATCTTTCCTATATATATTATTCTTTTCTATGTATTAGATTATTCGTCCGAGCCATATCAAATTGAAAATATTTTGAATTCAATTCCATTATAGAAATTGGAATAAATTCTATATAGAAAATAGAAAAATGCATTTTAGAATTAGAGAAATAAAAAGAAAGTTCAATAAATTCTATAATTTTATTTAAAGATATCTTCTAGTTAAGCATATCAAGCTAACTTTATCTGTAATAAGTTTTATTATTTTTTATAAGTATTAAGTAGAATTTTAAATTTAGAACTAGTTAATAGCTAAGATTAATACTAAGATCTGAGATTTTATGGATTTCCTATACTATACCTATTTCTATTTGTTACACTATTTCTGCTATGTAAGCCCACTTAGCTCAGAGGTTAGAGCATCGCATTTGTAATGCGAGGGTCATCGGTTCAAATCCGATAGTCGGCTTTTTTTCTTTATCGAGATTCTACGAACAAGAATCTCTTTTTTTTTACGAATTAAATGGAGAATCCAGGATCCTTTATGTTTTCTACCTTACAATTTTGGTAGATACAAAACCATAAAATAAATAATATATATAAAAAAAATAAAGATTTTGATGAAATTCCATTTTTTGTGGTACTTTAGTTGATTTTACTCTATTTATCCTGTAGTTTAATTCAGTTTAAATTTCGATGTATTCTTTAATGTAAATACAATGAAATTAATTGTGTAAAATGAAATTTCAATAAAATAAAAAAGGAGTCTTCATGTCCCGTTATCGAGGACCTCGTTTAAAAAAAATACGCCGTTTGGGAGCTTTACCAGGACTCACTAGAAAAACACCTAAATTCGGAAGTAATCTGAAAAAGAAATTCCATTCTGGGAAAAAGGAGCAATATCGTATTCGTCTTCAAGAAAAACAGAAATTACGTTTTCATTATGGTCTGACAGAGCGACAATTACTTAGATATGTACATATCGCTGGAAAAGCAAAAAGGTCAACAGGCCAAGTTTTACTACAATTACTTGAAATGCGTTTGGATAATATCCTTTTTCGATTGGGTATGGCCTCAACCATTCCTGGAGCCCGCCAATTAGTAAACCATAGACATATTTTAGTTAATGGTCGTATAGTCAATATACCAAGTTTTCGTTGCAAACCCCGAGATATTATTACTACGAAAGATAACCAAAGATCAAAAGGTCTAGTTAAAAATTTTATTGCTTCATCCGACCCAGGGAAATTGCCAAAGCATTTGACGATTGACACATTAGAATATAAAGGACTAGTAAATAAAATCCTAGATAGGAAGTGGGTCGGTCTCAAAATAAACGAGTTGTTAGTTGTAGAATATTACTCTCGTCAGACTTGAACTTAACGCAAAAAGGGAAGGTTCATAGAATTTTCTTCCCCTTACCCTCTCCCCGAACTAAATAGACCTAAGACTACTAATTCCTATTTTCCCACTCAACTAGCAAAAATAGATTAACCCTAGGATCTTTTATTTATTTTTTTTTTCTATGTGTATTTTAAATGCCGCAGTAATTTTCTATAGAGAATTTCTATTAAATAAGATATTATTGCTGGAATAAATTGTTATTTGATTTGATATATTGTGATCCTTAACGTTGATGAATTAAGAAAAACGGAAAGAGAGGGATTCGAACCCTCGGTAAACAAAAGTCTACATAGCAGTTCCAATGCTACGCCTTCAACCGCTCGGCCATCTCTCCTACATAATCTTATTATGGAAAATAAACTGAGTGAATAGCGAGTTTTCTTATTCCTGCAGTACAGGTACAACCGCAACTGCTCGGGGGTTCCATAGTTCAATTGGAAAAAATCCTTTTGATGTAAGTGGAAGGATCTTAGGATTTTTTTACTAGGAATTGCGCTCCTTATAAAAGTTGGAGTTTGGGTTTTCCCGTAACCAAAGAAAAAGAGAATGGAAGAATTCTTCTTATTGCATAATAAAATAAAGAAACCTTAGAATTCTGTTTGTATAAGGTACGCTACACTATACTATCGAAATCAAAATAGGGTATGAGAAAATTAATGACTTTGAAAACACGAAATAGCTGATGAGAGAAGTTGTTGTTGAGAAATAGGAAAGTGGAATGAAATCTAGTATTAGTCAAATATTTAATATCTCTTCTTGTCCAAGCAGAAGGAAAAAGATACAATTACAATTTGAGCTGAGCAGAAAATTCATATCTCTCTTATCCTATCCATTTAAAGCATATGGATTTAGAGCATATGGATCAATCTATTTCTATTTATAAGAATCAAATGTGTTTGTTTGTTTTTATGTTATTTTGTGAAGGAATGAAAACAATTCTATATGGAATGGGTTGGGAATTATGCCTAGATCCCGCGCAAATGGAAATTTCATTGATAAGACCTCCTCAATTGTAGCCAATATTTTATTGCGAATAATTCCGACAACCTCAGGAGAAAAAAAGGCATTTACTTATTATAGAGATGGTGCGATTTGACTCTTTTTTTTTTTATCCCTACCTACACCCCAGTCTTCCGAGAAAGAGAGGGGGTTCACATAGAGAGAACAGTATTAGTAAAGCAAACCCACGCTTCGGGAAGGTGAGGTGAACTAACAATTCCTTCTGTCGTGTATCCTCGATTGATGCGGCCTCAGATGCTTCAATTATGGATTTGAGTATTGAGCGAAAGGTTACACCTACAGGATAGGTTATGGATTACAGGCCAGGACAATCCTACTCTATTAGTACCAGTGGGTAGCATAGGGGATAAAAGCACTACACCTAGAAATAGGAAAGAAATCAACAAGATAAAAACTTTGTTAGAAATTAGCCCTTTCCTGATCGGTATCGGGGCTGGGAAGAATGGTTGGGATAACAAACAACCATCAGGTTTGTACTTTGGATACCCCTATAACCATCAAAGATCGTTGAAGTGGCTAATTCCTCTAAATAGGGGGCGTTGAGAACAAAGAAATTCTTGGAGCTATCGTTTTCTTCTAGCATTAATAGAATTCATTGGTGTTAAGAAAAAGCTCTTGCGGAAAGGTTGGCTAGAGATTTCTTGGAAAAATACCAGCCCCTTTCGATTCATAATGAGAGGGAACTAATTCTATTTTGATTCTAGAGATTATTTCGCTTAGTACTATGTACAGAAGGGAGGAGCCGTATGAGATGAAAACCTCATGTACGGTTTTGGAACGGAGATTCATAGAATGAACGACCGTAACGGATGTTGGCTCAATCCGAAGGAAATTATGCGGAAGCTTTGCAAAATTATTATGAAGCTACGCGACTAGAAATCGATCCCTATGATCGAAGTTATATACTCTATAACATAGGCCTTATACACACAAGCAATGGAGAGCATACAAAGGCTTTGGAATATTATTTCCGGGCACTAGAACGAAACCCCTTCTTACCACAAGCTTTTAATAATATGGCCGTGATCTGTCATTACGTGCGACTATCTCCACTATAGAAAGAAAAAAAGAGAGGATCTAATTTTCTAATAAATACTAGAAAAAAAGTCTTTCTACATAGGGATCGTAAAAACAACGATTTTTCCCTATCAGCTGTAGGAAGGAAGGACACTTCACGAGAATCAAAAAAGGAAGAAAGTATAGCCTATACTACTACTCTATGGATAAAGTTCTTAAATTGATAGAGAAAGCACCGTAAAGATCAATTAGTGAGCGACTCGGTCGATACAACTAAAAAAACTGCTTACTTATCCCATGATATGGGGCAAAATTTAGGAATCTGCTTATGTAATAGAGCCGATCCACTAAGGGATTAAGCAGCGGTGTAGTATCAGATCCCAAAGATAGTAAGTTCTTTTTTCTTTCTTATGGAAAAAAGTCTTTTTCAAGGATTCTATAGAGATTTCATATATGAAACCGGGATAGTTACCTTTAAGAAAATTAGAACGAAGTCTCTAGATCTATCTATGCTTCATCCTTCTGAAGGTGGGAAAAAAGATCAAACTGATTATTGATAAAAATTAGGGTTTGAAACTTAGGTAATTAACTTCTTCTCCTTAACCCAAAAACAAATGGGATCGATTTTTGAGAAATCGAATTCAGTTTAAGATAGAGGAAATTAAGATAGCAATTTATGAGCCGTATGAGGTAGGAAACTCTCAAGTACGGTTCTAAGGGAAGGAACCACCTATTCCGACCGAGGAGAACAGGCCATTCTACAGGGTGATTCGGAAATTGCGGAAGCTTGGTTTGATCAAGCTGCTGAGTATTGGAAACAAGCTATAGCGCTTACTCCGGGAAATTATATTGAAGCACAGAACTGGTTGAAGATTACGAAGCGCTTTGAATTTGAATAAGACCACGCTCCTTCTTTTTCATAAAATGGGTGGTTTGGTTGTTGATCCATTAATCAAATAAATTAGGTCGTAAGATCCTCAAATCAAGAATTTCATTATATCCCTTTCTTCTACCTTCTATTTTATCTGATATTTCATAAGGATAAACCATAGGGATAGGGTCTAGAATAGAAGTAATAAAGTGAATAAAAAAAATCCTATATTATGCTCAAGGAAAGTAGATGTATATAGGAGCTTATACCCTAAAAAAAAATACACAAGTTTCTTGAATTTCCAAAATATTAGTTTTATTACGACGGGAAATATTTGTTTTTCAAGATAAACAATGTCCATTAGGCACCTAATCCTTATGTCATAATAGATCCGAACACTTGCCTCGGATTGACTTCAATATAATAATTGCTCCAGTGAATAACTAAAAAAAAAAAAATAGAAGGACGGTAGATAGTAAAGAAAAGAACTAATCATAATATCTATCTTTCAAAATCTATCTTTCAAAGATTCACTAAAAAGACAGTTGGCGGGTCTCTTTGTATGTCTTGTCCGGAAAGAGGAGGACTTAATGATTATTCGTTCGCCGGAACCAGAAGTAAAAATTGTTGTGGATAGGGATCCTGTAAAAACATCTTTTGAAGAATGGGCCAGACCCGGCCATTTCTCAAGAACACTAGCTAAGGGCCCTGATACTACCACTTGGATCTGGAACCTACATGCTGATGCTCATGATTTCGACAGTCATACCGGTGATTTGGAGGAGATCTCTCGAAAAGTCTTTAGTGCTCATTTCGGGCAACTCTCCATTATCTTTCTTTGGTTGAGTGGCATGTACTTTCATGGTGCGCGTTTTTCCAATTATGAAGCATGGCTAAGTGATCCTACTCACATTGGACCCAGTGCTCAGGTAGTTTGGCCTATAGTAGGGCAAGAAATATTGAATGGTGATGTAGGCGGGGGTTTCCGAGGAATCCAAATAACCTCTGGTTTTTTTCAGCTTTGGCGAGCATCTGGAATAACTAGTGAATTACAACTCTATTGTACTGCAATTGGTGCATTGATTTTTGCAGCGTTAATGCTTTTTGCTGGTTGGTTCCATTATCACAAAGCCGCTCCCAAATTGGCCTGGTTCCAAGATGTAGAATCCATGTTGAATCACCACTTAGCGGGATTATTAGGACTTGGGTCTCTTTCTTGGGCGGGACACCAAATCCATGTATCTTTACCAATTAACCAATTTCTTGACGCCGGAGTTGATCCTAAAGAGATACCACTTCCTCATGAATTTATCTTGAATCGGGACCTTTTGGCTCAACTTTATCCTAGTTTTGCCGAAGGAGCAACCCCCTTTTTTACCTTAAATTGGTCCAAATACGCAGAATTTCTGACTTTTCGCGGAGGATTAGATCCAGTAACTGGTGGTCTATGGCTGACCGATATTGCGCACCATCATTTAGCTATTGCTATTCTTTTCCTAATTGCAGGTCATATGTATAGGACCAACTGGGGTATTGGCCATGGACTTAAAGATATTTTGGAGGCTCACAA